TCACGCTCAATTACTTGGTAAATTCTCATAGCTTATTTTATGAATGTAATGAGCCTATCCTCTCTTCTTTATTCATAGTCCAAAAAAATACGAATCTAATGCAAAACTAAAATAGTTGGAGGACTCTTCTGACAAAATAAAAAAATATGTAATTGTCAGCAAAGTTGTTTCTTTTTTTTTCTTCAGTTCAAATACAAAAGATTTTTCTTACTTATACATTAAGGGATAGGTCGTCCATTCAGCATTAGATAAAAGGGGGAAAATTTCTATTTTTAGAACAAGCGGTTCAAATTATTTTATCAAGATGAGGGTGCTAGATCAATAAAATATTCATTTGAAAACGATCTCTATATTACCATAGTGGTCGAAAGAGTACCATGCTGTGTCTAGACTTCAAACGATTTGCTTTAACCATCTTAACAATCTCACATTATTGGTTGTTAGAGAATCAAAGTGGATTTGCCAATTAATCACGAAATGTGATGGTTCTTACATATCATTTATTAATTTCTTCAGAAGTAATTCGAAAGATCATGCACCTTTCTTTCCTAGTTATAACGGAAAAGGGTACAGCTGGTTGGATCCAGCCTATTCTTGAAATAAACAACTCACACACACTCCCTTTCCAAAAAAGATCAATACACCAATCACTACACTTAGATTTATTAGATTTGTTGCTAAAATATCGGTATTAAATCCGAAACTCCCGGCAGATGGCCAGTGGCCTAAAGAAACGAAAGAATCGGTTACATTTTTCATATAATCTCCTCTTATAGATAGACTAAAAAATCGAACAAAGTTCTCACTTTGCCCCTCTTTTTTTTTGAAATCGAGTCAAAAAATATTCGAGTTATAATTTATTTTATTTATAGGTATAAAGTATGAACTACCCCTTGATTGTTTGAACACCATCATAAAAAACTTTCCCCTGTACTACGAACGGGAAGGATGAAAGCGAATTGGTATATTAATTCCTCATCTGCAAATCAGCCCTTCCCTAATGTAGGTTATTTTCTCAACGAATAAGAACGAATAAGTAATAGTAGGAGTGAAATCTTGATCTAATTTGAAAAAGCAAACGACAAGTCCACGGAAATAAAATAGGAAAAATATGTATTTTTCCTATTTCTAAGATTAAACAAAAGGATTCGCAAATAAAAGTGCTAATGCTACAACCAATCCATAAATTGTTAACGCTTCCATAAAAGCTAGACTAAGCAATAGAGTACCTCGTATCTTTCCCTCTGCCTCGGGCTGTCTTGCGATACCCTCTAGGGCTTGACCCGCAGCAGTCCCTTGACCAACTCCAGGTCCGATAGAAGCAAGCCCTACGGCTAATCCAGCAGCAATAACGGAAGCAGCAGAAATCAGTGGATTCATGATAAGTTCCTCGTACCAACAAAAAGAAATGGTTAATGATACAATCAACCAATGAATTATGACTTAATTATTCGATCGATAGGATTAATCTAGTCGAAGTAACTAAGAACTTCGAATTTCAGTAATAAGATTATTGAATTATCAGACCTACTTCGATATATCCTTTTTCGTTTCTATCCACAGAGTCTTCGCGAATCCATAGAATTCTCGTTTTTACATTTCTTGGTTCCAAACTGTTATTTCACAACTCTTTCAGCTTTTCTTGATTTCATCTGTTTATTCAGGCAAGTCACAGTCGAAACGAGACGAAAGGACTTCTGTTAGAACCCCCCTACAGTAGTAGGAGAAATGAAATATATCTTTAGTTCATATATAACTAGTCAATATCTAATATCACATATACACGTCTTTCTTCCATAACGTAAACCATTAAATTCAATCAGATTCGAGAATCTATCTATTTTTTTAGGAATCCCATTTTTGTTTTGTAAATTTTTTTTCTTCCTTCCGTTTTCGTTATCACCATTCCAACTGAATACAATACAATCTAATCTAAATGGGCAAATTAAATTGAAATTGATTAAGGCCAATTATTGGATAGAAATATCATTATTTGATTTTTTTTCTATTGCTTTCTCTCGTATATAGAGTCCTGTATATTTCTATTCCTTAAATAAATTATCTTAAGCCACACATACATTTCTTTGTGCTAAGCTAAAAAAAAGACTATTTCAATGATGGCCCTCCATGGATTCACCTATATAAGCCGCGGCTAAAGTTGCAAAAATAAGAGCTTGAATACCACTTGTAAATAATCCAAGGAACATGACAGGTATGGGAACCACTGAAGGTACTAAAGAAACAAGAACAACAACTACTAATTCATCAGCTAAGATATTCCCGAAAAGTCGAAAACTAAGTGATAAGGGCTTTGTGAAATCTTCTAAGATGTTAATGGGTAAAAGAATTGGAGTTGGTTGAATATATTTCCCGAAATAACTTAATCCCTTTTTGGTAAGACCTGCGTAAAAATATGCCACTGATGTGAGTAAAGCCAAAGCAACAGTAGTATTTATATCATTCGTGGGTGCGGCTAACTCTCCATGAGGTAATTCTATGA